CGTTGATTCATCATTTTTAACGTCTCTAATTCAAAACTGAACGTGAAACTTTGGTTTCATTCGGCTCCTTTATGGAAGATGTATAAATTCCTATATTAAGACATGAACGAAAAAAAAAAATTCCACCCATAACATCTATGTCAGCTTTTCTGTCTGAATGTATTCAGAACAACCCGCTTTCTAGACGATCCCTATAGAAAAGAGGGGGATTATATTATAACAACCTTTCTAGTTACTTCGTTCTCTATTTCTATGTGAGAGAATCCTTAGGAAAAGCATTTTGTTTCTACCGAGCTAAAACAATTTGTCGATGTCTCTAGTAAACCAAAGTCATTGTTTAATAGCCATTTTGCTTCAATTTCCGTAATACAAATTTTAAATTAAAGATTTAGTTACGATTAGAAAGCCACTTTCTATCTTTATCCATGGATCCTTTACTCATACTTATTCAATTAGAAGTATTGATCTAATTAAAAAAAAATTATGTTTCGTAATCTCATAATCCAATTTTTCAATTTTTAATTGATTCTTGGATACAAATCACGAGAATGTATATTCTTCCTCGAATTTTTCATTGAGAGGTAAAGGATTAAATCCTTTTAAGAAATAAAGTTTTTGGTCGGAATGAAATATTAATCAAACCGAAAGACCCCTTAACTATATAAAGGATTATAGAACGAATCACACTTTTACCACTAAACTATACCCGCTACAATCCGATTATTGTATATAAATGAACCTTTTGTCGAACAAGAAAATGGGTCGTAATAAAAAGTTAAAAGAGTAAAAAGAAAGGATAGGATCATAAAATAATCATGAAAATTAGAGCGTTTCCGTGTTGTATCAGAGAACCCAATGAGATTCGGAAAAGAGAATTCATTTCATTTCAATAACTAAAACTAAATAACAAGTGTTTTTTTGCCGGAGGTTTTTGACCTAGACGTCTCGACAAACTACTTAAGCCATAACATACATGAAAATGTATTGTGCAAGAATCCACAGCTCCCTTTTTGTTATTTATTTACTTTACTAAAATAAACGGAATAAAGAAAATAAAGAATAAATATAAAAAATTAAGATAAGAAACGACACTTTGATTCGATATCATTTGATTCTATATCATAGAAATCAAAAGAGTTTTTTTTTTCCAATCATAATAACAAGCAAGTATTTTAGTTTTCAAATAAAAAAAATTATTTATGATTCGTTGGAACAATAAATGGCGGGCCCGGCCTGGTCAGTACTTAGCCGGGCCGTGGAACTAAAAAGCACTCTCGGATGAAAAAAAATATTATGAAGGGCTCTTTCAATCCTTATTTTTTATAATGTAACATAGTATTATCCTTTTTCAATTGGGAGGAGAGATGGCTGAGTGGACTAAAGCGTCGGATTGCTAATCCGTTGTACGAGTTTTTCGTACCGAGGGTTCGAATCCCTCTCTTTCCGTTTTTGTTGATGACTTGGTATTTTCTTTCGAATTTTTCGCGAGCTCTTTTTATTTTTAATAGTTAAAAATGTGTAATAGATAAAATCCTACTAAGAACATTTTTAAATCAAGCAAGGAAAACAAAAACCTTATCTTTTATTCTTCACGTCCAGGATTACGTCCTGGATCATTAGACAGGAATCCGAAAATAAAGAGAGAAACAAAGAATATCACTACCGTGTAAACAAATAGTTTTAGAGTAAGCATTACATAATCTCCAAGATTTTTTTTAGTAAAAAAGAGAATAGATTCTCCGTTTTTATACCGCATACCCTACTATTTTTTTTTTTATTTTGACACCAAGAAATAAAGTGGGGTGATCCAGATTTTTCGCGGTTGTACAATAATTTCAATATTTGAATTGAGGGTGTAAGACTTATCTGATCTTATCAATTCTTTTCTTTTAATTTTTTTTTTTTCAATAAATCTTTAATTTAATAATGTCTAGACATTATTAAATTAAAGATATCATCGAAAACTTACAGCAGCTTGCCAAACAAAGGCTAAGAGAAAAAAAAACAGGGGTATTACTGGCATAACATCTACGATTGGATTTAAAAAAGCGTAGGCCTCGGGCAATTTGGCGACGAAAAAACTACTTGAATAAAGAGCAGAATTAAGACAGATACAGATCAAACTAAATATATTAAGCATAACAAACATTTTGTTCTTGAGGATAATTGTATTTTATTTATTTTGATTGAGTTATTAATAAATTGAGTTTTTTATTATTTTATATTTTTTTTATATTTTATTATTTTTTTTTTTATTTTATTATTATAAATATGTTATTATTCATAGAAAAGAAAAATGAATAAAAAGAAAAGAAAAATGAATAAAAAGAAAATAAGATAGACCAAAAAACTTTCTTTGATTTGAACTCACCCAATCAAAAATCCTTCAATTCTCAAATCAAAAGAGAATAGAATAAACCATACTTTCATACAATATCTTAATTGAATTATATGTAATGATCAATAAATTTATATGTAATGATCAATAAATTCTGTTTAATTCTACGTCTACATGTATAAAAATTCTAGTAATCTATTTTATAGATAATAGATATTTAGACTTGAGTTGACGAACAACCAGTACCAATATTAGTGTTTATTAGTGTCGACTAGAAATGGGGCGTGGCCAAGTGGTAAGGCAACGGGTTTTGGTCCCGCTATTCGGAGGTTCGAATCCTTCCGTCCCAGAACATACCTGACCCACGATCATTTTATTAATCTATAATTTTATTAAAATTTTATTAATCTATAATAAAATTTATTAATCTATAATAAAAAATAAACTATAATAAAAAATAAAATATATATCTATATCATAATCTATATCATAATAAAATATATTAAAATAAAGATTGTCTTTTCGACCAGTCTTCCGTTTAAGAGTCTAATATTGTTATAGAATGTGATTCTTATTTCTTTTTTTTTTTTTTTTATTAATCATATCTTTTTCACAAATTTAATCGAGTTCAAATAACACGCATATGAAACGAAATTTTTATTTGTTAAATATTACTGATTTTACAATATGAAATATGAAAAAATAACAACCTAAATCTTCAATCTTTCCTTACATCAGTCTTTTTTTTTATTAATCATTGATGGTTTAATCCAATATGGATTTATCTTTCTCTTAATGATGATAAAAAGCGAATGGTACTTCCTGTAAAACCTTATGAAAATAATGATATAGGGTAGGAAACTATTCAATCAATTAAATCTTTTTAATGATTTCTTATGAGTTCTTGGTACTCTAAGAAGTGTGAAATTGTTGAATTTATCCTATCACGTTACTTGAAGATAGAGATTCAAAATAACTTGTTTATTCGTGTTTATTTATTCATGTTATGTTAGTTATAATGTTATAATTAAAAAAAAATTATAAACAATGGGATTAAATTGATTGAATTCTTGTTGAGACTTCGTCATACATTATCCATTCTTCATATAGAAGAAAAAAGTATAGATTATTATGTACCGACCGAACCGATGATTATTCACGATTCCATAATTGAATCAATTACATACTGGTTCCAAACTGAAGGAATGTTATGGTAAAACTTCGTTTAAAACGATGTGGCAGAAAGCAACGTGCGACTTGAAGGACATGATCAGCTGTGGATTCTTACATCCACCACTTTTTTATATTATATAGGAACGAAAGTGCTCTTGGCTCGACATCATTTGTTCTGTTCCACTGGAACCCTCATTTTTGAGAGTGTTGCCATGTAAATAGTACACGATGGAGCTCGAGTAGAACGTATTGATTAATTTCTCAAGGGCAAGAATCTAAGGTTAGTATCGATCAATAAATTGGAACAACTTCGTAAGTATATTTTAGATATATAAATCGAAAGGATCCAATTCGATAAAATTTAAAAGTTAATTTTGTTGGAATTGGTAAAACTCTTTTGATCAAATCAAAAGTAAAGTGTATTACGTAGGAATCAACCATTCATACGATTCTTTGATAGAAAGAAATCACAAAAAATGGTATGTTGCTGCCGTTTTGAAACGATTTTAAGATCACCGAAGTAATGTCTAAACCCAATGATTCAAGGCAAAGATAAAGATCCTGGAACAAGGAAATACCGTTTTCAATTGTCTCAACAACCAGAATTTAAGAATCAAAATAGATTCTAAAGGAGACAGACAAAAAGGGTTAGAGACCACTCAATAAATTTAATACTTAAAAGGTTTCTTTTGAGTTATTTGAGAGTTATTCAACTTGAGTTATGAGGATACAAATAATTTTTTTTTTTGGGGGGGGGGGGAGGGGAAGACTAAGAAAAAGTATTTAAACTAAAATCAATAATATAATGAATTTGATGATTTTATGGATCTATTTGATATTATGATTCTATACATAATTTAGAATTTTCTCGAGCCGTACGAGGAGAAAACTTCTTATACGTTTCTAGGGGGGGGGGAGTATTGTTCATCTATCCCAATGAGCCATTTATCGAATCGTTGCAATTGATGTTCGATCCCGACGAGAGGGAAGAGATCTTCGTAAAGTGGGTTTTTATGACCCGATAAAGAATCAAATCTATTTAAATGTTCCTGCTATTCTATATTTCCTTGAAAAAGGTGCTCAACCTACAGGAACTGTTCATGATATTTCAAAAAGGGCGGGGGTTTTTACGGAACTTCGCCCTAATCAACAAATAAAATTCAATTAATGAAATAAAAAAATGTGAATGATTTGTATATAGCCTTGTATAACCTTTTTGTTTCTTTGCTATTTCCTCTTTTGTTCTATTTATATCATACTAAATTTATTATTGTTACTATAAAAGAGTGTCTTTGACAAAAATCTATTTATATTTTATTGATATAAATTTTAGTGATATATAAAATAGATAGAAAAAGATTAAGTGAATAAATAAATGAAGTAATCGGGTCTATAAATATAAAATTTTGAGATTTATAAATATAAAATTTTGAGATTAATGTCAATGAGTTAAGGAACAAATAAAAAAACACAAAGGATTTCACTTGCTTATTTTAGTGAATAAACCTCATTTTTTTACTTAATTTTTTTTTCCACCAATATTGTATCAATGTTGTGTTGTATAGAAATATTATATATAGTGCCAATCCAACACAAGTCCTTAGTTTTTTTTTTTTTTTTTCTTATTTTTTCTTATAATTCTAATTGTCTAATTGATTGAAATTGGAATTGTTAGTTATATTTATAAATTGTTTTTTCTTTTGTATTCTTTTTTCAACATTCATATTGACAACAGTGTATCAAATAAATATAATCCGATCGTGGATAAAAGGATCCATTTATATCTCCGTCCCATAGCTTTTATTTCATTCAAATAATGGGTTCTTGTATTTTCTGTGATACAAGAAGTCTTTTTTTGATTAAGATTAAACTCAATAAAATCTATATATACTATAGAATTAATGGATGACATAAGAGACAAGGAGCTATTTTTAAATATTTTACTTTATCCCTATTTTTATCTGAGAATTTTTTCATAGGATCTGTTCATTTTTATTATGTTCAGAATCTAATCAATTAGAATTTTTAAAATTTGTGCTATTTTAATGTTTTGATTGGTTTGGATTGCGTTGTGCAATTCAATCTTTTTTTTAGTGAGATTCCGATTGTATCTACACATTCTAATTATTTTATTTGGGTTGCTAACTCAACGGTAGAGTACTCGGCTTTTAAGTGCGGCTAGCATCTTTTACACATTTGTATGAAGCAAAAGATTCGTCCATACCATCGGTAGAGTTTGTAAGACCACGACTGATCCTGAAAGGAATGAATGGAAAAAGCAGCATGTCGTATCAATGGATAATTCTAAGAATATTTCATTCTTACCGAATAGGTCCAAAACCTTATTTAAATTGTTTGAATTCTTGTCGTGTAATAAAAAAAATGAATTTGGTCGAGTGAATAAATGGGTAGAGCCCTACTACGGTTTCAATTATAGGGAAACAAAAAGTAATGAGCTTCTGTTCTTAATTTTTGAATGATTACCCGATCTAATTAGACGTTAAAAATATATTAGTGCTTAATACGGGAAAAACTTTTCCCATGAGTGGATTATAAATTTCTTATGAGTCCTAATTATTAGCTATTACCCATTATGGGGTAGAGATAAATGTGTAGAAGAAGGCAGTATATTGATAAAGATTTTTCAAAATCAAAAGAGCGATTGGATTGAAAAAATAAAGGACTTCTAACCATCTTGTTACCCTAAAATGAACATAAATCAATTAGATGGAAAAAGAGAGGCTAGAGAGTCTGTTGATGAGTCTTACTTGTTCCGAGGTATTTTCTTACTATAATACCTTGTTTTGACTGTATCGTACTATGTATCATTTGATAACCCAATAAATCACCTATTTCTTTTCTTGTTCACATTAAAAATGGAAGAATTTCAAGGATATTTAGAACTAGATAGATATCAGCAACATGACTTCCTATACCCACTTATCTTTCGGGAGTATATTTATGCACTTGCTCATGATCATGGTTTAAATAGATCTATTTTGTTGGATAATGTAGGTTATGACACTAAATATAGTTTACTAATTATAAAACGTTTAATTAGTCGAATGTATCAACAGAATCATTTGATAATTTCCGCTAATGATTCTAACCAAAAAAAATTTTTTGGGTACAACAAAAATTTGTATTCTCAAATGATGTCGGAGGGATTTGCAGTCATTGTGGAAATTCCGTTTTCCCTACGATTAGTATCTTCCTTAGAGGCGACAGAAATCGTAAAATCTTATAATTTACGATCAATTCATTCAATATTTCCTTTTTTAGAGGACAAATTCCCACATTTAAATTATGTATCAGATGTACTAATACCCTACCCCATTCATCTGGAAATCTTGGTTCAAACCCTTCGCTATTGGGTGAAAGATCCCTCTTCTTTACATTTATTACGACTCTTTCTTCACGAGTATTATAATTGGAATAGTCTTATTACTCCAAAAAAAATTATTTTTTCAAAAAGTAATCCACGATTATTCTTGCTCCTATATAATTCTCATGTATGTGAATACGAATCCATTTTACTTTTTCTTCGTAATCAATCTTCTCATTTACGATTAACCTCTTCTGGTATCTTTTTTGAGCGAATACATTTCTATGAAAAAAAAAAATATCCTGTAGAAGAAGTCTTCGTTAATGATTTTCCGGCCGCCAGCTTATGGTTCTTCAAGGATCCTTTTATGCATTATGTTAGATATCAAGGAAAATCTATTCTGTCTTCGAAGGATACCCCTCTTCTGATGAATAAGTGGAAATATTATCTTGTCAATTTATGGCAATGTCATTCTTATGTGTGGTCTCAACCAGGAAGGATTTATATAAACCAATTATCCAAGCATTCCCTTGATTTTTTGGGTTATTTTTCAAGTATGCGACCAAACTTTTCGGTGGTACGGGGTCAAATGCTAGAAAATTCATTTATAATGGATAATGCTATGAAGAAGCTTGATACATTAGTTCCAATTATTCCTTTGATT